TCCACTATTATTAATGAGCAATAATGGAATAATTCCTTCATAGAGATAGGGGACATAATTCACATGGATATAGTAAGTCTCGCTTGGGCTGCTTTAATGGTAGTCTTTACATTTTCCCTTTCGCTCGTAGTATGGGGAAGAAGTGGACTCTAGAGCTACTACTAATTGAGTGGAGGAATCAAACTCTATCAATTGTTTTATAGATCGTTCTGCAACGCGTTTTGAACTATATAAAAAAAAGATTTTCATTTCGAAATTCCATTGGATTCTAGTGGAGTAATGTATTATATGACTAATACTCTTTCAATCAAAGAGATATTTCAATAATTCCCGTGTTTGTATTTCGAAAGGAAAGGGATACAGATAATAGTAAATTTATTCCAACCTAATTCTTCCTAATTTTTCTATTTCAATGACCGGGCTCTTACCATAATTATATATGGATACTGAGGAAGACCCGACCCTTTTTTCTTTTTTTCTTTACTGTTTAAAAAAGAAGTCGTTTTGTTAAGTGTATACGCACTTTCTATGAGAAACAATATAGATATAGTGGTTGTCTAACGAGATACTATGCATAATAAGATCTTGACTTGGGCGAGTCACATATTGCGCACTTACCGCTTGTTTTATTATTTTCGAAATAGAATTTCTATTGTATCGACTCATTTCATACCATGGTTCAAGCGTTAAAAATCTGTGAGGTTTTTATTCCTTTTCGAAATCCGAAGAAATGCCCATAGAACTCCTGTCAATGGGTCAATCAATTATTTCGTCGGAATGCTAAAAAAAACGACTTTATTTTATGAACATATGCCCATATGATTTTTCCTTCATTGATTTGATTCTTTCAATAGATCCCGAAATTCATATTGTAAATAATAAGAAATCTAGAAATTAGAACTATAAGAGTAAGACGGGTATTTCATATTGATGGGAACAAATAGATGTATCAAAGAAATAGAATTGGGTCCTACGTCAATTGCATATATTGAATTGAATTGATATCTACATATATGAAGATAATATTGTAGATTGATCTATATTAAGCCTCTATCTTTATTAGAAAGTACAACTTTATACACTACAATAACACTAATAGATAGTATGGTAGAAAGAAAGATTCATCCATTTCTTTCTTACCATACTATCGGATCTCATAGAATACTGCCGATTATAGTCCGCTCATTTCATTTAAGACGTGAAATTGGAATCCTTTTCATTTGATTTCTTCAACCATTGATAAGAACTCAGAAGTCAAGTTTCATTCAAATTAATTAATTATTTTGACTGACTGTTTTTACGTAAATGATAAGTAGAAAAGCAGTAGGAATTAGAATGAACAGTGCAGTAGCAATAAATGCAAGAATATTTACTTCCATAATCTCATCGTTTTTTTTTTACTTCACAATAACTCGGGATTTAATCCCATAGAGATGATAAATCTTTCGCCTGTCACTTCAATAAATGAATTACCTCTCGATGATCTTGAATCGGAGCAATATCATGAATAACAATATCTGAGCTATCAAATCAATTCGTCGTCGAGAATTGAATAGTATAACATAGGAAGATCTTTTATCCATACCGAATCCAAAATGTGATTCCTGGCCCAATCCAAAATTCCTTTATTTATCATTTCTGTTCTTTACTTTTCTATAACCTACCTTACGTCTTCCTTGTACAATCATCGGATGAAGTATCATCTGACCACCCGTTCGTTTCCATTAGTCACAAACCCCCAACAAACAATAGAAGCGAAGTGGAAAAAGAAAGGAGTTACGTTCTAAATTCCGTTTTTTTAATGATCTAGTTTTCTTGGAAGACAAAGAAATGTGATAAAGATGAGTCCCGGGATAAAAGATGCAATATTACATCAAATTCACTATTTTAGTTTAGGGTTTGTTCTTTCTTCGATGAGCCCCCAAAAATAGAAAAAAGGAAGGAAAAAAAATATGCATGCCCTTGCTAAAGGGGTGGGATGATCTTTATCTTTCTTTTACCCTCCTTCCGTAGGTTACTAGTACTGGGACACATATATCAAAAGCTCAGTGTGCAATTTAAATGAAATAGATTTTTCAACGTGAATCACTACACTACTTCACATTAGTAATTGAGGTTAGACAAACAAAACCGGAGCCATAAGGGGAGATTGTTTAATCTGGAAAAGTATTCTATCAGGGGAATTATGTGAATTTCATTTTGTATTGTACAAGAAATGAATTCCATTTGTGTATGTGCGCCCGAGAAACATAAAGTCCTCTATTCCATTACATGGGTCGGGAGCAATCGAAAAAGCGGGCTCAGTATCTCTTGGAATACTAATAACTATAATGCTCCTAATAATTGTACTAATCTACATATGTCTTTCTCCTACCAATCGGTACTAGTTGAAGTAATGAAAATTCCCCTATTTGTTTGATGAGAAATGCGAAACGGCAAAGGAAAGAAAAAAGAACCCCCTTGGGAATGAAATTCTGCTCCCTGTCCCCCCCTTTCACAG